GAGGAAAAATAGGACTCTTTGGGGGAGCTGGAGTGGGTAAAACAGTACTCATCATGGAATTGATCAACAACATTGCCAAAGCTCATGGAGGCGTATCCGTATTTGGCGGAGTAGGTGAACGTACTCGTGAAGGAAATGATCTCTACATGGAAATGAAAGAATCCGGGGTTATTAATGAAAAAAATATTGCAGAATCCAAAGTAGCTCTAGTCTATGGTCAAATGAATGAACCGCCAGGAGCTCGTATGAGAGTTGGCTTGACTGCCTTAACCATGGCGGAATATTTTCGGGATGTTAATGAGCAAGACGTACTTCTATTCATTGACAATATATTTCGTTTCGTTCAAGCAGGGTCCGAAGTCTCTGCCTTATTAGGTAGAATGCCTTCTGCAGTGGGTTATCAACCTACCCTTAGTACGGAAATGGGTTCTTTGCAAGAAAGAATTACTTCTACCAAAGAAGGATCTATAACATCGATCCAAGCAGTTTATGTACCTGCGGATGATTTAACCGACCCTGCTCCTGCCACGACATTTGCACATTTAGATGCTACTACCGTATTATCAAGAGGATTAGCTGCCAAAGGTATTTATCCAGCAGTAGATCCCTTGGATTCAACGTCAACTATGTTACAACCTCGGATCGTTGGCGAGGAACATTATGAAACTGCGCAAAGGGTTAAGCAAACTTCACAACGTTACAAAGAACTTCAGGACATTATAGCTATCCTTGGGCTGGACGAATTATCCGAAGAAGATCGTTTAACTGTAGCAAGAGCACGAAAGATTGAGCGTTTCTTATCACAACCCTTCTTTGTTGCAGAAGTCTTTACTGGTTCTCCAGGAAAATATGTTGGTCTCGCAGAGACAATTCGGGGATTTCAATTCATCCTTTCCGGAAAATTAGACGGTCTTCCCGAGCAGGCCTTTTATTTGGTGGGTAACATCGATGAAGCTACCGCGAAAGCTCTGAATTTAGAAGAGGAGAGCAAATTGAAGAAATGACCTTAAATCTTTGTGTACTGACTCCTAATCGAATTATTTGGGATTCCAAAGTGAAAGAGATTATTTTATCTACTAATAGTGGACAAATTGGCATATTACCAAATCATGCCCCCATTGCCGCGGCTGTAGATATAGGCCTTTTGAGAATACGACTAAACGACCAATGGTTAACGGTGGCTCTTATGGGCGGTTTCGCTAGAATAAGTAATAATGAGATCACCATTTTAGGAAATGATGCGGAAATTAGTACTGACATTGATCCACAAGAAGCTCAACAAACTCTTGAAATAGCTGAAGCTAACTTGAGTAGAGCTGAGGGTAAGAGACAAGCAATTGAGTCAAATCTATCTCTCAGACGAGCTAGGACGCGAGTAGAGGCTGTCAATGCAATTTCCTCTTAGTAGTCATAAATACATTAAATCAAAATAAAAAGAGTTTTTTATTATACCCTACACACTACATCTTTATTTCATTTCACAAAATGAACACAATGAAGTATAATCTGATTATAGAACGACAAAAAGAGGATGGGTAGAAAAACTTATTAGATACCGGATTCCATGGTATCTAATAAGTTCTACCTACTATTGGATTTGAACCAATGACTCCTGCCGTATGAAAGCAATACTCTAACCACTGGGTTAAGTAGGTCATTTATCACCACAAAAAATATCTCCATCACTTCGATGGATTATAGGTAAAATAGGTTTTCTAAGCAATATCAATCTTTTACCATTAAACGTAAACAGATCAGAGAGTTATTATGTGGAATTATGGGATACCCTTCTTGACAAAAAACTGTCTCTATATTAAAATAGTTATAACAAGGGCTATAGCTCAGTTAGGTAGAGCACCTCGTTTACACGTGCGCCAATGCTTTTCAAGGGAGCCAATTATGCAATGACCATAATTTATTTTTTTTTTTATAAGTTGATGTCTTACTCCGTAGATTCGAGAGAACAAGAGAAAAATAGCCTGACAAATATTTGGTTTGATCCAATTCAGGTGCGAATTCTGGTGCCAAAGAAAAAAGAACCTGCCATTATAAGGTAAATGCTCATTCCATTTAATGCCAGGCATAATGAGTCTAAGGATCTCAAAAGAAGCTCTTTTCGTCCTATGAGCTTTGAGGTGTATGAAGTCTCATATTTGACTCTTGCAGCGGAGCGGTAGAGACTCCATTTCACTTAGGTTTATCTAGGCCGAAGGCAGACCTAAATAAAGGTCACCCTTCTTTGAAACACTTTGATATTGCTCCTATATCAGGATACAAATAATGAATCAGAGCACAAGGAACCATTTCATTATCTTTTTCTCTTCCTATAAATAAAAAATATGGTGGACTAACTGATCTTTACATCAGTTGATGAAAGAGCCCAATGCAACAAAATGCATGTTGGGTCTTTGAAACAGTTCAAATCATTTCGATAAAAAGAAGTTTTATCTGTTTTACCGAGAAGGTCTACGGTTCGAGTCCGTATAGCCCTAAGAATTCC